GGCGGAAGCTGCGGGTTCGAGCCCCGTCAGTCCCGACGAATCCAAATCCAATAAAAAACTATATCAATTCAGCTCTCTCTTTTTTGTGAAAAGAAGTCCAAATAACAGAATTTCATTCCCAACAGCGATCCCTCTTCTTTTTTTCTTTTTCGTTTCACATTTATCATCAACCAAATGGGGGAATTTCCATTTCTTCAACTAGTACCGATTCGATTGATGGGAGAGATACATATGTGGATTAGTACAATTATTATATTATTAGCATCAGATTCAGGATTCCACGGGATAACGTACTGGGTCTGGCTTTTTCTTTTTCAATTACTCCCGATCTGTGAAATAGAGTAGAGTATTGTATGTTTACCGGGAGTACATACATAAATAGAATTTGTACAATATAAAATAAATTGAACATAGTTACTGTGATAGAATACTTTTATTTTAATCTTAAAAGAAAAGTATATCCTTTTCGGGCCCTATTTTGTGTAACCTCAATTTCAAATTTCGCATTGAGCTTTTGATATATGCGTCCCATTACTAATCCAATGAAAGAGGATATTAAAAAAATAAAGATCAAACAAGGATCACTTTTTTATTAGCGAGGTAGTAAATTTTTTTATTTTTAAGGGTTTTTCCTTGAAAGAACAAACTTTAAAAATTTATATATAAATATATAAAAAAATAATGGAATATTCGATTTTTTTATACCGGAATTTGTACTCGTCTTTATCATACTTCTTTTGTTTTCCAAGAAGATTGGATCATTAAAAAAAGGAGTTTATAACTTAACTCCTTCCTTTTTTTTTCATTGAGCTTCTATTGTTTGTTGGGGTTTGTTTAGAACCAATGGTAAGTGGAAAGGCGTTTAGATGATACTTCATCAGATGATTGTACAAAGAGGGCGGTAGGTTATAGAAAAGAAAGAATGGAAAAGAATGATAAATAAATAAAATAAAGTAATTATTGATTGTATCGGGAATCAAATTTTGAGTTCAGTATGGATAAAAGATTGTCCTATGTTATACTATTCAATTCTTGACGATGAATCGATTTGATAGCTCCGATATTGTTATTCATGATATTGATCCGATTCGATATCATCGAGATGTAATGCATCCCATTGAATTTACAGGCGAAAGATTTATTATCTCTATGGGATTAACTCCCGAGTTATTGCGAATTAAAGAAAAATTAAACAATGAGATTATGGAAGTAAATATTCTCGCATTTATTGCTACTGCACTGTTTATTCTAGTTCCTACTGCTTTTTTACTTATAATATACGTAAAAACAGTCAGCCAAGGTGATTAATTTGAATTAAACTTGATTTTTTATTTCTTATCAATAATTGCAGAGAAGAAAAGGATAAAAATTTCGCGTCTTAAATGAAATGGGCAGACTAGAATGAGTCGTATTCTATGAGATAGGATAGTATGGTAGAAAGATTCAAATATTTCTTTCTACCATACTATCTAGTATTGTTATTGTAGTGTATAAAGTTGTATTGTAATGCGGGTAAATTTAATATAGATTAATATATATTAATATAGATCAATCTACAATAGTATCATCATATTCCTTTTCTATATAGATTGATTTCTATATATATAGAAATCCATTTAATTACATATATATAATATATATAGCGATAATGTATATTATTATAGTATCCCAATTCTATTTCTTTGCTTTATCTATTTGTATTTAATTTGTGTTGATTTCAATTCAATTAATTTGAAATAATCGAAAAGCTACTTTTACGATTAGAATTCCTAGATTTCTGATTATTTTCAATATGAATCCCGATCGAAAGAATCGATGACTTCTTCGATGGGTATAATAAAATAACCTTTTTGTTAGCATTCCGACGAAGAAGTCATTGATTGAGGAGTTGACAAATGGAACTTCTTCGGATTTCGAAAAGGATTAGTAAACCCCGTCGACTTTTAACGTTTGAACCATGATATGAAATGGGTTCAATAAAACAAGCAAAACATAAATAAAATTTCTAAAATAGTAAAACTAAAACAAGCGGCGCAATATGTGACTCGCCCCAGACAATATTTTAGGATGTGCAGTATCTCGTTGGACAACTACTATGTTGTTTACCAATGTGTATCCACGTAATGGAATAACAGAATTGTTTTCTCTTTGATCTTTGAACAGTAAAGAGGTAAACAAAATAAAAAAAGTTCTGTTCTTCCTCATGGTGCATATCTAACTTTGGTAAGAGTCAGTTCATCGAAATAGAAAATTTATGAAGAATTCAGTAGGAATAAATTTCCTACCATTTGTATTCCTTTTACTTTTTTTACTTTCAAAATACGAACACGGAAATAATTGAAATATTTCTTTGATTGAAAGAGTATTCTTCATATATATTTATTATTCATAGAATACATTATTCAACTAAAAGCCAAGAGAATTTCGAAATGAAGATATTTTTCATTTCTATTTCAATTTAAAAATAAAATTTTAAATTGAAATAGTGAAATAAAAAAAA